CATAATTCAGTGATTCTTCTTTGTTCTCCTAATTGATTGCAATTAAACTCGGCCCAATCTTTTCCTAAAAAAAAAGGATTGAGCCGATACTTCCTATACTCATCCTCTACTTCCTATAGTATATGCAGTATTTGCATATATCTTTCATATGTACAGATCTTTTAACCATTTGAACCATAGATATATACAAGATCTAAATACAATGAAGACTAAATAATTTCATATTTCGATTTTATATTTTTCGTGTCGGATCCATAATTAATTCCATGGATCCTTAGGATTGGTGGATCATTTTATATCTCGTAATTTCAGGCCTTAGATTAAGCTAGAGGAAGGACTCCCTCTATCCACTATACTCATCCTGTATATTGTCTTTTTCGTTCCATGTTGCAATATATAAACTTATTTATTGTTTGATTATACGATACAAGGTTATACGAGAACGAATTCCTTATTTATAGTTATAGAAAGAAAGAACTATTTCTCTTTTCAATGAGCATTTGTACATGACATGATAGAAACCTGTCTTTTTATTTTTTTTCAATTGAAAAAAAATAGTAGATTATTTATATCTATCTATCCATATATAGATAGATAGATATAGATATTGAAGTGATACCTCGTATTCCAAGAAAGAGAATCATTTCTTTAAATACTAACTCGTTGTTAGTTAACAATTCTAATCATTGGATTCATATGCTTAATTATGATAGGAAATAAAATAGTAAAATGATTATTCATCGAATGACTATTCATCTATTGTATTTTCATCAAATCAAATAGGGGGCAGGAAGACTCTATGGAAAAATGGTGGTTCAATTCGATGTTGTCTAATGATAAGTTAGAATATAGGTGTGGTCTAAGTAAATCAATGAAAAGTCGTGATGGTATTGGACATGTCAATGGAAGTGAAGAACCTATTATAAATGATAGGGAGAAAAACATTTCTGGTTGGAGTGATAGTGGCAGTTATAGTTTCAATAATATTGATTATTTATTTGCTATTAGGAATTTGATCTCTGATGACACTTTTTTAGTTAAGGATAGTAATGGTGACAATTATTCTGTATATTTTAATATGGAAAATAAGAGTTTTGAGATTGCTAATGAGAGTTTTTTTCTGAATAAATTAGAACATAATTTTTCTAGTTTTTTGAATAGGGGGTTTAAGAAAAACAATCGCTACTATTATCATTACATGTATGATACTCAATCTAGTTGGAATAATTACATTAATAGTAGCATTGAGAGTTATCTTCGTTTTGAAGTTAGTATTAATAGTTTCATGTTAGGTGGTACTGACAATTCTAGCGACAGTTACATTTATAATTTCATTTGTACTGAAAATATAAGTGGTACTAAAAGTATAATAAGTGGTAGCGAAAGTAGAAGTTCTAGTATAAGACCTAGTAATAAGGGCATTAATTTCAAAAATTTCAATATACTAAGAAGAAGATCTAATGATTTAGATATAAATAAAAAATACAGACATTTATGGATTCAATGCGAAAATTGTTATGGATTAAATTTTAAAAAATTTTTTCGATCAAAAATGAATATTTGTGAAGAGTGTGGATATCATGTGAGAATGAGTAGTTCAGATAGAATCGAACTTTTGATTGATTCGGGCACTTGGGAGCCTATGGATGAAGATATGGTCTCTACGGACTTCCTTAATTTTCATTCAGAAGCGGAACCTTATAGAGATCGTATCAAGTTGTATCAAAGAAGGACAGGTTTAACTGAAGCTATTCAGACAGGTATAGGTCAACTAAACGGTATTTCTACAGCAATTGGGGTTATGGATTTTAAGTTCATGGGAGGTAGTATGGGATCTGTAGTAGGTGAAAAACTCACCCGTTTGATTGAATATGCTACTAATCGATCTCTACCCGTGATTATTGTGTGTGCTTCTGGAGGAGCACGCATGCAAGAAGGAAGTGTAAGCTTGATGCAAATGGCTAAAATATCTTCTGCTTTATATAATTATCAATCAACTAAAAAGTTCTTCTATGTATCAATCCTTACATCTCCTACAACCGGTGGAGTAACAGCTAGTTTTGGGATGCTGGGAGATGTTATAGTTGCTGAACCAGGTGCGTACATTGCTTTTGCGGGTAAAAGAGTAATTGAACAAACATTGAATAGGACAATGCCCGACGGTTCACAAGGGGCGGAGCATTTATTTCGTAAAGGCTTAATCGACTCAATCGTACCACGTAATCCTTTAAAAGGTATTCTGAGTGAGTTATTTCAGCTCCACGGCTTCTTTCCCTTGAATCGAAATTCAAAAAATTAAAGTACAGCACCAGATTAGATTCAGTTATTTTATTTATAGCGAACAAGTATTTAGTTCATTGTAATAAAAAAACAAAGAAAAACGTTCCTTGGCGACATAAGTTTCACTTTTTAGTCAGAATCCCAAGTTTCAGATAATTTTTTTCTTCCAGATCTATTTTTTATCTTCATGATTAGGAATTATGAACCCTCTATCAAGAGTATCAAAAAGTGAATTTCGCTTTCTCAGGAATTCTAATTGGGGGAAATAAAAAGAATTTTATCTGGCTTTCTTACGTATTAATATAGACAATAATTAAAAATAAAAAATAGCAAAAAAAAAAAAGAAATAGAAAATATGGAATAGAAGTGATTTCTATATCTATCGATAACCGCCTTTTTTACTATAAATCTCTGTTTTGTTTGTTGGATCGGATTATTTAGAGTCGCGAATTCATAAATTCATAACAAACTATTTCAGAATAAAAAACTCCTTTCTTTTTATTTTAGTTAATAATAATTTATTAGTTAATAATTATTTCGTTAATAATAAATTACTTACCTTATTAGATTGTAAAGAAAGATAGAAAAAATATCGAGATGGCAGAAGAATAATACAAATTTTAAAATCAAATTATCATATCTATATTCGTGTAGAAAGATGAATAGGTCCACTTAATTTAATTCGACATTTTGGCATTTAAAATTTGTATTTTATTATTCTTTTTTTTTTTATTTGAAATTCATAATTTTTTTGAGATTCGAAAATGAATATATCGTATATATCTTATATTATTCTTTATTATATTATTCTTATATTATATTCTTATATTTTAGTATATTCTTATAGTATATTCTTATATTATATTCTGAGAATATATTATATATAGTTAATTATCTTATATATATAGTCTATATATAGTATATTCTTCTAGATTCTAGATATAGATAATTATTATATATGGAATTATTATATATATAATTATCTTATTTAATAATTAATACTACTTACATTAATAATTAATACTACTTACATTATTCATTTAATTATTAATTAATACTACTTAATTAACGTAATATTATAGCAACATTTTAACGTAATATTATTAACGTAATATTATATTATTTTTATATTATTTTTCAAACTTAATTTTAAATTATAATAGTCAATATTACTTATAATAGATATACTTATCATATCATAAGATATCTTTCTAATGGATACAAATATATAGATATAAATATTAAATCGAGGCACCCATTCTATGACAGATCTCAACTTACCCTCTATTTTTGTGCCTTTAGTGGGCCTAGTATTTCCGGCAATTGCAATGGCTTCTTTATCTCTTCATGTCCAAAAAAATAAGATTGTATAGATCCGATGGGACCAAATCTTATCAATTTTTTTCAACACTAGATCATAATACGGATATTTATTTAGTGTAATATGGTACCATATGTGAGTCTTTCCACACACAAATGAAAGAACTGTTATGCATGCGCGGATACATGATATCCGCATAAATGCATATATATGCGAGGTATATCTGGTTAAAAATGCATCAATGAATATTTTGATTTAATAGAAAGTCAATGTATCTAACCAATTACTCCACATCAGAATAGTGCTAGTTTTTGAAAGTTACTTCGGGATCAAGAAAGGTAAAGTCAAATTCACAAATTCATTTGGGTTATTCTCTCAATTCCAATCGAATGCAACTGAATCTAGTATAGTATGAATTGGCGATCAGAACATATATGGATAGAACTTATAACGGGGTCACGAAAAACAAGTAATTTTTGCTGGGCCTGTATCCTTTTTTTAGGTTCACTAGGATTCTTACTGGTTGGAACTTCCAGTTATCTTGGTAGGAATCTGCTATCCGTATTTCCGTCTCAGCAAATTGTTTTTTTTCCACAAGGGATCGTGATGTCTTTTTACGGGATTGCGGGTTTATTCATTAGCTCCTATTTGTGGTCCACGATTTTGTGGAATGTAGGTAGTGGTTATGACCGATTCGATAGAAAAGAAGGAATAGTGTGCATTTTTCGTTGGGGATTTCCTGGAATAAATCGTCGCATCTTCCTTCGCTTTCTTATGAGAGATATCCAATCAATCAGAATTGAGGTTAAAGAGGGTTTTTCTCCCCGTCGTGTCCTTTATATGGAAATCAGAGGCCAAGGGGCCATTCCTTTGACTCGTACTGATGAGAATTTTACTCCACGAGAAATTGAACAAAAAGCTGCCGAATTGGCCTATTTCTTGCGCGTACCAATTGAAGTATTTTGAATTAATTGAAGAATAAAGTTTTCTCAGCATGGGGAAAGGAATTTGCTAATTCCTTTTTTAATACAATTGAAGTCTTTTCGGAATGTTCATTTGAACAAAACATATTATACTATTCTATTTCCCCGTTCCCTTGTCGCGGCGACTCACATAGAATAAAACAAAAAAAGCCGGAGGACGTATATGGAATAACTATACTATAAATAAACTATACTATAATTAATTAAGAAAAGAAGACAATTTTAGTATACTATTTTTATACCAAAAGTATTTCATATGCGTATGGATCCCAACTCAATTCTTTTATACTTGAAAATTTCTACTAAAAAAAATCAATAAGTAGGGATTCATCAAATATATCTGAACATTTATTTCGTAATAAAAAATTCGTGTCACCTTTTTCGGCCAAGATTTTCAATTGATACCTTATCTCATTTTCTTGGATTGTGGCTAGATGGTGAAACATTTCGAAATAATTAATTGATCCGGGGGATTCGTTTCGAAATCTGATTCGTTATTTTATTAAGTAGGTTTTCGAGTATTCATCGAATGGAACAAATGAAGATGCAATTGCTTCGAATTTGTCCAATTGAGATATCTCGGGCTAATATTTATTTTTTGATTTTCATTCGAAAAAGGATCCTTATTCTATTTCTATTATTCTATTTATATATTCCTTCTAGATCCAAGAACTAAACAAAATTCTTACAAAAAAATAGAAATAGAACCATGGGTTCAATACCTTGTTATAGAACTCGTGTTTCAGATAAATATCATATAGAGTCCACTAATCAATAATGAAGCGAGTTCATTAACAATTCAATTCACAGATCAAAAATGAAAAAAAAGAAAGCATTGCCTTCTTTCCCATATCTTGCATCTATAGTTTTTTTGCCCTGGTGGGTTTCTTTCTCATTTAATAAATGTCTGGAACTTTGGGTTACTACTTGGTGGAATACTAGGCAATCCGAAACTCTCTTGAATGATATTCAAGAGAAAAACCTTCTAGAAAGATTCATAGAATTAGAAGAACTCTTTCTATTGGACGAAATGATAAAGGAGTACCCGGAGACACATATACAAAAACTTTGTATAGGAATACACAAGGAAACAATACAATTGGTCAAAACACATAATGAATATCATCTTCATATCATTTTGCATTTCTCGACAAATATAATCTGTTTTGCTATTCTAAGTGGTTATTTTATTCTGGGTAATGAGGAACTTGTCATTCTGAACTCTTGGGTTCAGGAATTCCTTTATAACTTAAGTGACACAATAAAAGCTTTTTCTATTCTTTTATTTACTGATTTATGGATTGGATTTCACTCGACCCATGGTTGGGAACTTATAATAGGTTCGGTCTACAACGATTTTGGATTGGCTCATAACGATCAAATTATATCTGGTCTTGTTTCCACTTTTCCAGTTATTCTAGATACAATTGTGAAATATTGGATCTTCCATTATTTAAATCGTGTATCTCCTTCGCTTGTAGTCATTTATCATTCAATGAATGAATGAAGAACTCGTTTGATCTCCTGGTATCAATCAAATCAGAATCTTTCTTCCTTTATAAACAAAGCATTTTCAATCTTACTTAATTCTTTATATTTCTACCTGTTCAAGGTATTCATCCTATATTCCAGTATAACTATTCCAGTACAATGGCAGACTCGTGCATAGGGAACTATACTAGCTACCTATCTAATTTATTGTAGAAATTCCGGGATCCATGATTGGACATGCAAAATAGAAATACTTTTTCTTGGGTAAAGGAACAGATGACTCGATCCATTTCTGTATCGATCATGATATATGTAATAACTCGGGCATCCATTTCAAATGCATATCCCATTTTTGCGCAGCAGGGTTATGAAAACCCACGAGAAGCAACTGGACGAATTGTATGTGCCAATTGCCATTTAGCTAATAAGCCTGTGGATATTGAAGTTCCGCAAGCTGTGCTTCCTGATACTGTATTTGAAGCAGTTGTTAGAATTCCTTATGATATGCAACTGAAACAAGTTCTTGCTAATGGTAAAAAAGGGGGTTTGAATGTGGGTGCTGTTCTTATTTTACCCGAGGGATTCGAATTAGCCCCCCCCGATCGTATTTCTCCCGAGTTGAAAGAAAAGATAGGAAATCTGTCTTTTCAGAGTTATCGTCCTAATCAAAAAAATATTCTTGTGATAGGTCCTGTTCCCGGTCAGAAATATAGTGAAATCGTCTTTCCTATTCTGTCCCCCGACCCTGCTACGAAGAAAGACGTTCACTTCTTAAAATATCCCATATATGTAGGTGGGAACAGAGGAAGGGGTCAGATTTATCCTGATGGTAGCAAGAGTAACAATACAGTCTATAATGCTACATCAGCAGGTATAGTAAGCAAAATAGTACGTAAAGAAAAGGGGGGATATGAAATATCCATAGTTGATGCATCGGACGGACGTCAAGTGGTTGATATTATACCTCCAGGGCCAGAACTTCTTGTTTCAGAGGGTGAATCCATCAAGCTTGATCAACCATTAACAAGCAATCCTAATGTAGGAGGGTTTGGTCAGGGAGATGCGGAAATAGTGCTTCAAGATCCATTACGCGTTCAAGGCCTTTTGTTCTTCTTTGCATCTGTGATTTTGGCACAAGTTTTTTTGGTTCTTAAAAAGAAACAGTTTGAAAAGGTTCAATTGTATGAAATGAATTTCTAGGTCCAGAGATTCCTTAGCATCAAGTTGGTAAAAAGTATCGATTTAGTGTCGATCGATACAATTATGTCCGATCAAAAAATTCGGTAAATCCTTTTGTTTACTTTGTTTATACTATTTTTTTGTTTTGTGAGACGTCTAGAATTCATTACTTGTATCCCATATTGGGTAATAGACAATAGGCATATAAATAAATACAAAAGAAGAGACTACAAGGCAAGGATGGGA